CGCTGTAAAATTGATTCTAAGCTGGGTTCGGATATCATATGATCAGAAAGTAAATCTTGCAAACGGCTTTTTAATAGCATGATTTGTACTTCATGAAGTTCACGGGCGATCGCTCCCCGATAATGATTTACATTAAAAGCAGTTTCAAAATCATCTCTTATCAGCTGCGCATATTCGCCATTATTAAGTTGAGGGGGTAGTCCATAACTAAGTTGGCTTTCGAGACTCCGTATAAGCGAAAAGAGCTGCGCTTCCGCGTCTGCGTTTTGCGCTCGATAATTGGCAAGGGCCGTCGCGGAGGAAGGTTCAGGTTCCGGGAGAACGTTGATACCAAAGGAGTCCTCGGTCCAGCTAGAGGAATTAGATACATAATAAGCAAAATAAAAAAAAGAAATCGAAATCATATTCGAAAAAACGGAAAAAGAATAATAAAACTTTGTCAAAATGAAAGAAAATAGAATACTTATACATAATCGTACAAGGGGTTTTAACACCCCCAAAACGATCAAAAAGTAAATTTGTTTTGTCCTAGTCATTTTTATATTCCAATTATTCCTTGGCCGTGTAGAACATGGATTAGCATTATGTCATTCCTACACCCCCATCCAGGATTGGAAGAAGTGCTATATGAGGACTTCGAGATCAAATAGAATATGTTTCTTTCCATTCCTCGTGAGCCACTTATTTCTCCGAAACAAGAGATCAAAGTGATTTTCCTCCTTTTTCCCAATAAGTCGACGGCGTTACACCATTGGGATACTTCGAATAAACTAGAGTACATATAGGATACACCGGTGCTAAAACCTTTTCTCAAGATATCTTCCAAACTGTTGGGGTCGTTGCGGGGCCTCAAAGAATTGTTCCCCCGGTGTGAAACCAGTTGGTTCCGTAGTTTTAGAATTCTGCTGATCCCAAGTACTCCATCTCCATCATTGCATATGGGAATATAGAAAGTAAAGAGGAAAAGGCATGACCAGAAGAATTGTGTAAAATAAGTGAATTGATCCAGTTGAGGCATGATAGATTGAGACAAAATGATTCCCTCCAAACAGCTGAACTCCGTCAAGCCTGTATGAGTAGTGAGGAACTCTAGAGAACTTTGGTTGGTTGTTGACCAACAAAAAGCATGGGAGAAAGAAGGGATCCATCTCATAGTGCTAGGGGAAGGAAGAGCTAATCTTTCGACTCTTATGAAATTTCTAGTTAGAGCTGATAGGGAAAGCTTACTTTGATCTCTTTTCTACGCTCGTTCCTGCCGGATGGCTTCGAGTAGTGCTGTGATCTGAAGTCGGCGCATTGACAGTGTTCCTTCACCAGATGATGTACCCGATTTACGGCACCCGGTTCCTCACCCTCTTCCGACTGAAAATCACATCTACTATTAGATTGAGATATAGAATAGATAGAATTCGACATCTCTATTATACGATAATACTGGGTCTAGAATCTTTGTTATGTTATGTTATGTTATTACTAGGCTACTGATTTATTTAGGAAGTGGACTCAATACTGAGATATCCTCAACTTGTATATTATACGTTATTACTTGGTCGATAGAATTTGTGCTAATCTAGAAAAGTTGCAATCATTCAGTCAGAATAGAATGAGGAAGGGTAGACTTCTACTCACTGCGAGCACTATATATACTATTTCTTATCAAAGTGGGCATCATCCGAAGGGGCGGCTATCCGATTCCGGCTTGAGATATATGAATAGGCTCAATATAAAGAAGGGGCCTACGATTATGCTTTCACGGCAGGGCCCACAATTCTCTTTGCGAGCACCACTATACTATAGAGAAAAGGTTTCACGGCTTAGGCAGAAGTTCCCTACCTCATCCAGATTGAAGATTTTATATGAACAAGGAGTTCTTCTATCACACCGGAGTTTAGATTGATCATAGAGGGTCCGATGGGATGAGGAAAAGAAGATCACTCGACCACAGGGAGGGGCATCAGCGAAGTAGTACGATATCGTCTCTAATGTTCGCGATCCAAAACGAAACCTATCTGTCTACCTGTGCAAGCCCGTTGGCCTATTTTCAAGCTTCTAAAAGGAATTGCTTCTATTGACCGAGTGACAGACGTAATTCAATGGGTTGAGTCGATCAAGGTAGCAGAAGACAAGGTGGCGCGGTGCAACCAAGAGGAAGAGCACTTGTGGAAGCGGCAAACTAAGATTAAGTGAATACTTAGTAGATGCACGTAGTTGAATCTGTCGCAATAGAAGTGTCAGCTAATGAATAGCGGTTCCACCATGTAATTACGTTCTTCAGTGCAGTCAAAGGCGAAGGTTGAATGAATATCCATCTGCATCTGTACCAGTTCTCTCTGAATAGCATCAACCAGTAAACGTTAAGGTTAAGCAATATGGGCGAAAACGGCAAGCTAGACCCAGGGAATACTTAATATGTACTGAATCTGGGCGTAGTAGGGCACCAACGTCTCAACTCAACCTCAATTACATCGCTACTAAGTGAAAATCTATGTATTCTAGGTGG